GCTAACGTAGCTTAATTAAAGCATAACACTGAAGATGTTAAGATGAGCCCTAGAAAGCTCCGTAAGCACAAAGGCTTGGTCCTGACTTTACTGTCGACTCTAACTAAACTTACACATGCAAGTATCCGCCCCCCTGTGAGAATGCCCATAACGCCCTGCTCGGGAACAAGGAGCTGGCATCAGGCACAGACCCTTCTAGCCCACGACGCCTTGCTTAGCCACACCCTCAAGGGAACTCAGCAGTGATAAATATTAAGCCATAAGTGCAAACTTGACTTAGTTAAAGTTAAGAGGGCCGGTAAAACTCGTGCCAGCCACCGCGGTTATACGAGAGGCCCAAGTTGACAGACAGCGGCGTAAAGGGTGGTTAGGGGATTAACTAAACTAAAGCCGAACGCTCTCAAAGCTGTTATATGCACTCGAGGGTATGAAACCCAATCACGAAAGTAGCTTTATTTACCCTGAATCCACGAAAGCTAAGGAACAAACTGGGATTAGATACCCCACTATGCTTAGCCCTAAACATCGATTGTATCATACACTCAACATCCGCCTGGGTATTACGAACGTTAGTTTAAAACCCAAAGGACTTGGCGGTGCTTAACATCCACCTAGAGGAGCCTGTTCTAGAACCGATAACCCCCGTTAAACCTCACCCTCTCTTGTCTTATCCGCCTATATACCACCGTCGTCAGCTTACCCTGTGAAGGCTTAACAGTAAGCAAAGTTGGCAAAGCCCAAAACGTCAGGTCGAGGTGTAGTGAATGAGAGGGGAAGAAATGGGCTACATTTGCTAGAACTAGCAAATACGAATGATACATTGAAATATGTAACTGAAGGAGGATTTAGCAGTAAGCGGGGAATAGAGTGCCCCACTGAAACCGGCCCTAAAGCGCGCACACACCGCCCGTCACCCTCCCCGAGCCCTCAACACTAAACTAACTAAAAACAACAACCCGCGAAGGGGAGGAAAGTCGTAACATGGTAAGTGTACCGGAAGGTGCACTTGGAAAAATCAGGGTGTAGCTAAGTTAGACCCAGCACCTCACTTACACCGAGAAGACATCCGTGCAAATCGGATCACCCTGACGCCCATTAGCTAGCCCAACCCCCTCACCTAACAACCCCTTATAAATAACCCCTAAGGCACGTGACACCCGCGTAACCAAACCATTTTCCCCCCTAAGTCCAGGCGATAAAAAAGGAAATCCGGAGCAATAGAAAAAGTACCGCAAGGGAAAGCTGAAAGAGAGATGAAACAGCCCAGTAAAGCCCAATGAAGCAGAGATTAAAACTCGTACCTTTTGCATCATGATTTAGCTAGCACTTTCAAGCAAAGAGAACTTTAAGTTTGTAACCCCGAAACTAAGTGAGCTACTCCAAGACAGCCTATTTATAGGGCAAACCCGTCTCTGTGGCAAAAGAGTGGGAAGAGCTTTGAGTAGAGGTGACAGACCTACCGAACTTAGTTATAGCTGGTTGCCCGTGAATTGGATAGAAGTTCAGCCCCCTGGGTTCCCCACTCATGCGCTATCATTACCCTTCGGATGCAAAGAGAAACCAAGGGTGTTAGTCAAAGGGGGTACAGCCCCTTTGAAACAAGACACAACTTTTACAGCAGGATAAAGATCACACTATACTAAGGATAAATGTTTTAGTGGGCCTAAAAGCAGCCACCTTAATAGAAAGCGTTAAAGCTCAAACATACATACCTCCATATATACCGATAATCCCATCTAAATCCCCTAAATTTAACGAGCCCCCCTATGCTAACATGGGGACGACCATGCTAATATGAGTAATAAGAGAACACTAAGTATTCTCTCCTCGCACATGTGTAAATCGGAACGGACCCCCCACCGACCCTTAACGGCCCCAATAAAAGAGGGAATTGGAAAGTGTCATCAACAGACTAGAAAAACATCCAACGTAATCCCGTTAACCCCACACTGGTGTGCCCCAGAGGAAAGACTAATAGGGGAAGAAGGAACTCGGCAAACATACCCCAAGCCTCGCCTGTTTACCAAAAACATCGCCTCTTGCAAAATATAAGTATAAGAGGTCCCGCCTGCCCAGTGACAATAAAGTTTAACGGCCGCGGTATTTTGACCGTGCAAAGGTAGCGTAATCACTTGTCTTTTAAATGAAGACCCGTATGAATGGCATAACGAGGGCTTAACTGTCTCCTTCCCTAAGTCAATGAAATTGATCTCCCCGTGCAGAAGCGGGGATAAAACCATAAGACGAGAAGACCCTATGGAGCTTTAGACGCAAGGACAGATCATGTCAAATACACCTAGCTACAGGCCTGAACTAAATGAAACCAGTCTTGATGTCTTCGGTTGGGGCGACCATGGGGAACACAAAACCCCCACGTGGAAAAGGAGTACACCCCTATCTTTTTCTCCTCCTACAAACTAGAGCGACAGCTCTAATCAGCAGAAATTCTGACCAAACTGATCCGGCAACGCCGATCAACGAATCAAGTTACCCTAGGGATAACAGCGCAATCCCCTTTTAGAGCCCATATCGACAAGGGGGTTTACGACCTCGATGTTGGATCAGGACATCCTAATGGTGCAGCCGCTATTAAGGGTTCGTTTGTTCAACGATTAAAGTCCTACGTGATCTGAGTTCAGACCGGAGTAATCCAGGTCAGTTTCTATCTATGCCATGATCTTTTCTAGTACGAAAGGACCGAAAAGAAGGGGCCTATGCTCTTGGTACGCCTCACCCCCACCTAATGAAAAAATCTAAACTAGGCAAAAGGGCATAACCACTCATGCCGAAGATAACGGCGTGTTAGGGTGGCAGAGCCCGGCTAATGCAAAAGACCTAAGCCCTTTCCACAGAGGTTCAAGTCCTCTCCTTAACTATGCTTTCAATCCTCATTACCCATGTTGTTAACCCCCTAGCCCTAATCGTACCGGTATTGTTAGCAGTAGCATTCCTTACCCTGCTTGAACGAAAAGTGCTTGGCTATATGCAACTTCGAAAGGGTCCGAACATCGTAGGACCCTACGGCCTTCTCCAACCCATCGCCGATGGCGTAAAGCTTTTCATTAAAGAACCCGTACGACCTTCGACCGCATCTCCCCTTCTCTTCCTCTTAGCACCAATGCTTGCACTCACTCTAGCCCTTACATTATGGGCCCCAGTACCATTTCCGTATCCCGCAGTAGACCTTAACCTGGGAATCCTATTCATTCTGGCATTATCTAGTCTTGCAGTTTATTCTATCCTTGGCTCGGGCTGAGCATCAAATTCAAAATACGCCCTTGTTGGCGCTCTTCGAGCTGTAGCACAAACCATCTCTTACGAAGTGAGTCTTGGGCTCATTCTACTCAATATTATTATCTTGACAGGAGGTTTCACTCTTCAAACATTCAACACAGCCCAAGAGTCCATCTGACTAGTCCTGCCAGCCTGACCCCTAGCTGCGATATGGTACATCTCTACGCTCGCCGAAACAAACCGCGCACCCTTTGACCTAACCGAGGGGGAATCTGAACTAGTCTCAGGCTTCAACGTCGAATACGCCGGAGGCCCCTTCGCCTTGTTTTTCCTGGCCGAATACTCCAACATTCTACTAATAAATACCTTATCTGCCGTCCTATTCCTAGGCGCCTCACACATTCCGACTATCCCAACACTAACTGCAATAAACCTAATAACCAAAGCAGCCCTTCTATCAGTCGTTTTCCTGTGAGTACGGGCCTCCTACCCCCGATTCCGATACGACCAACTTATGCACCTGATCTGGAAGAACTTTCTACCACTCACACTAGCCCTGATTATTTGACACCTGGCGCTCCCAACTGCACTTGCTGGCCTCCCCCCACAACTGTAATCGGGAGTTGTGCCTGAACTTAAAGGGCCACTTTGATAGAGTGAATAATGGGGGTTAGAATCCCCCCAACTCCTTAGAAAGAAGGGATTCGAACCCAACCTGAAGAGATCAAAACTCTTTGTGCTTCCTCTACACCACTTCCTAGTAAAGTCAGCTAAATAAGCTCTTGGGCCCATACCCCAACTATGTAGGTTTAAATCCTTCCTTTGCTAATGAACCCCCTTATCCTGACCACCTTACTTGTTGGACTAGGCTTAGGAACTACAATTACATTTGCAAGTTCGCATTGACTACTGGCTTGAATAGGGTTAGAAATCAACACGCTGGCCATCATCCCACTTATGGCACAACATCATCACCCACGAGCGGTCGAAGCTACTACTAAATATTTCCTTACACAAGCAACAGCCGCCGCCACACTTCTGTTTGCAAGCATAACAAACGCATGACTCACTGGCCAATGAGACATTCAACAAATAACCCACCCCCTTCCTTCAACAATAATTGTCGTTGCATTAGCATTAAAAATTGGCCTGGCACCAATACACACCTGACTACCAGAAGTACTTCAAGGCTTGGACCTAACCACGGGCCTAATCCTTTCAACCTGGCAAAAGCTAGCCCCCTTTGCCCTACTTATCCAGATTCAACTTAGCGACCCCACCCCTTTAATTATCATAGGCCTTACATCCACCCTTGTTGGTGGTTGGGGAGGACTAAACCAAACGCAACTGCGTAAAATCCTCGCCTACTCGTCGATCGCTCATCTCGGCTGGATAATCCTTGTTCTCCAATTTTCACCTCTCCTCACCCTCCTGGCTTTAGTTACTTACATTGTTATAACCTCCTCACTGTTCCTGGTTTTCAAAGTGAATAAAGCCACTACTATTAACTCCCTCGCAATCTCGTGGACAAAAACTCCCATCCTAACAGCACTCGTTCCCCTCATTCTGCTTTCACTAGGAGGCCTTCCCCCTCTTACTGGATTTATGCCTAAATGATTTATCCTTCAAGAATTAACAAAACAAGACCTTGCAGTACTAGCTACCCTCGCGGCGCTTACTGCCCTCCTGAGTCTTTACTTCTATTTACGCCTCTCATACGCAATGACTCTCACAATATCCCCCAATAACTTATCCGGTACCACTCCTTGACGATTCACCTCTACGAAACTCACTCTCCCCCTAGCGATCTCAAGTACCACAGCTATGCTACTACTCCCATTAACCCCGGCCGTCCTCGCGCTTTTAACAACCTAAGGGGCTTAGGATAGCACTTAGACCAAGGGCCTTCAAAGCCCTAAGCGGGAGTGAAAATCTCCCAGCCCCTGATAAGACTTGCGGGCTGCTATCCCACATCAACTGCATGCAAAACAGACACTTTAATTAAGCTAAAGCCTTCCTAGACAGGCAGGCCTCGATCCTACAACCTCTTAGTTAACAGCTAAGCGCTCAATCCAGCGAGCATCCGTCTACTTTCCCCCGCCTAGCCGGGCGACAAATAGGCGGGGGAAAGCCCCGGTAGGCGACTAGCCTACTTCTTTAGATTTGCAATCTAACATGTAACACCCCAGGGCTTGGTAAGAAGAGGACTCAAACCTCTGTCTATGGGGCTACAATCCACCGCTTAACTCAGCCATCCTACCTGTGGCAATCACACGTTGATTTTTCTCGACCAATCACAAAGACATCGGCACCCTTTATCTCGTATTTGGTGCCTGAGCCGGTATAGTGGGGACAGCCCTAAGTCTACTCATTCGAGCAGAACTTAGCCAACCTGGTGCCCTCCTAGGGGACGACCAGATTTATAACGTAATCGTTACTGCACACGCCTTTGTAATAATCTTTTTTATGGTAATACCAATTATGATTGGAGGGTTTGGCAACTGACTTGTTCCCCTAATAATTGGTGCCCCAGATATGGCATTTCCTCGAATGAACAATATAAGCTTTTGACTCTTACCCCCTTCATTTCTACTCCTCTTAGCTTCCTCGGGTGTTGAAGCTGGGGCCGGTACAGGATGAACTGTCTACCCTCCTTTAGCCAGCAACCTAGCTCACGCCGGGGCCTCCGTAGATCTAACTATTTTCTCACTCCACCTGGCAGGTATTTCCTCAATTCTTGGGGCTATTAACTTTATTACCACCATTATCAACATGAAACCCACAACTATGACTATGTACCAAATGCCACTATTTATTTGAGCCGTCCTAATTACAGCTGTCCTACTACTATTGTCTCTTCCAGTCCTAGCTGCTGGCATTACAATACTGCTCACAGACCGGAACCTCAATACAACATTCTTTGATCCTGCAGGAGGGGGTGACCCAATCCTCTACCAACACCTTTTCTGATTCTTTGGTCACCCTGAAGTCTACATTTTAATTCTTCCCGGCTTCGGAATAATCTCGCACATCGTCGCGTACTACTCAGGAAAAAAAGAACCCTTCGGTTATATGGGTATGGTTTGAGCTATAATAGCTATTGGCCTTCTGGGCTTTATTGTATGAGCCCACCACATGTTTACTGTCGGAATAGATGTAGACACACGGGCTTACTTTACATCCGCAACAATGATTATTGCAATCCCAACAGGCGTAAAAGTCTTTAGCTGACTTGCTACTCTCCATGGAGGAAACATTAAATGAGAAACACCTCTATTATGAGCCATCGGATTCATTTTCCTCTTTACAGTAGGAGGTCTAACAGGAATTGTACTAGCCAACTCTTCCCTAGATATTGTTCTTCATGATACATACTACGTAGTAGCCCACTTCCACTACGTTCTTTCAATAGGAGCCGTCTTTGCCATCGTTGCCGCCTTCGTTCACTGATTCCCCCTATTTACAGGCTACACACTCCACTCAACATGGACAAAAATCCACTTCGGGGTAATATTCATCGGAGTAAACTTAACATTCTTCCCCCAACACTTCCTAGGCCTAGCTGGCATGCCCCGCCGCTACTCGGACTACCCTGACGCCTATGCCCTATGAAATACGGTTTCCTCAATCGGATCTCTGATGTCACTCGTAGCTGTTATCATGTTCTTATTTATTATTTGAGAAGCATTCTCAGCTAAACGAGAGGTCCTCTCAGTACTCATAACTACAACAAATGTTGAATGACTCCACGGCTGCCCTCCACCCTATCACACATTTGAGGAACCTGCATTCGTACGAGCCCCATTAAACTAGCGAGAAAGGGAGGAGTTGAACCCCCGTAAATTGGTTTCAAGCCAATCACATTACCACTCTGCCACTTTCTTATAATTCATTGCAAGATACTAGTAAAGTACAATTACACTGCCTTGTCAAGGCAGAATCGTGGGTTAAAACCCCGCGTATCTTGACAATACAATGGCCCATCCCACACAACTAGGATTTCAAGACGCAGCTTCACCCCTAATAGAAGAACTACTTCACTTCCACGATCACGCCTTAATAATTGTAATTCTCATTAGCACAATGGTACTTTATATTATTGTTGCTATAGTTACAGCAAAACTCACAGACAAACTTGTACTAGACTCCCAAGAAATTGAAATTATCTGGACAGTTCTTCCAGCTATTATCCTTATTCTTATTGCCTTCCCATCCCTTCGAATTCTATACCTAATAGATGAAATTAATGACCCCCACCTCACAATTAAAGCTATTGGCCACCAATGATACTGAAGCTATGAGTACACAGACTACGAAGACCTCGGCTTTGACTCTTACATAATCCCTACACAAGACCTCACACCTGGGCAATTCCGACTCCTTGAAGCCGACCACCGAATAGTAACCCCTGTGGAATCTCCCATCCGAGTTCTTATTTCCGCTGAAGACGTACTACACTCCTGAGCAATCCCCGCCCTAGGAGTAAAAGTAGATGCTGTACCCGGCCGACTAAATCAAACAACCTTTATCATTAGCCGCCCAGGTGTATTCTTCGGACAATGCTCTGAAATCTGCGGAGCTAATCACAGCTTCATGCCAATCGTTGTAGAAGCAGTACCTCTTCAGCACTTCGAAAACTGGTCTTCGTTAATAATTGAAGAAGCCTCACTAAGAAGCTAATAAGTCCCAGCGTTAGCCTTTTAAGCTAAAAATTGGTGCCTAACAACCACCCTTAGTGACATGCCTCAACTGAACCCCGCACCCTGGTTTATAATCCTGATTTTTTCTTGAGTAATTTTTTTGACGATTATTCCCCCTAAAGTCCTAGCCCACACCTTCCCGAATGAGCCCACTCAACAAAGCGCACAAAAACCTAAAACAGAGCCCTGAAACTGACCATGATACTAAGCTTCTTCGATCAATTTATATCACCCGTGTACCTAGGTATCCCCCTTATCGCGCTTGCAATAATTTTACCTTGGGTTTTATTTCCAACCCCTTCCGGCCGATGAGTAAACAATCGACTACTCACACTCCAAGGATGGTTCATCAATCGATTTACTTCACAACTCCTCCTCCCAGTGAACCTTGGAGGCCATAAATGAGCAACCCTGTTTGCATCACTTATAATTTTCCTAATGTCCATTAACATGCTAGGCCTCCTACCATACACGTTCACACCAACAACTCAACTCTCGCTTAACATAGGGCTTGCAGTCCCACTCTGACTAGCTACTGTAATTATTGGGACACGAAACCAACCTACCCATGCTCTAGGACATCTGCTACCAGAAGGGACCCCCGCAGCCCTGATCCCAGTCTTAATTGTCATTGAAACAATTAGCCTATTTATCCGCCCCCTTGCCCTTGGTGTTCGATTAACAGCTAACCTGACAGCAGGTCATCTTCTAATCCAACTCATCGCTACGGCCGCCTTCGTACTTCTCCCTATTATGCCTGTGGTTGCCATTTCAACAGCAATTATCCTCTTCCTTCTCACACTCCTTGAAGTCGCCGTTGCAATAATTCAAGCCTATGTGTTTGTCCTACTCTTAAGCCTCTATCTACAAGAAAACGTCTAATGGCCCATCAAGCACACCCTTATCACATAGTCGACCCCAGCCCATGACCTCTAACAGGGGCCATCGCTGCACTTCTAATAACATCCGGCCTCGCCATCTGATTTCACTTCCACTCCACAACTTTAATAACACTTGGTACAATTCTCCTTATTTTAACCATCTTTCAATGGTGACGAGATGTCGTCCGAGAAGCCACATTTCAAGGACATCATACCCCACCCGTACAGAAAGGTCTTCGCTATGGTATAATCCTCTTTATTACCTCAGAGGTCTTATTCTTTTTAGGGTTCTTCTGAGCCTTCTACCACTCAAGCCTAGCCCCCACTCCCGAGCTAGGTGGCTTCTGACCACCAGCGGGCATCACACCTCTTGACCCGTTTGAAGTACCTCTGTTAAATACAGCAGTTCTTCTAGCCTCAGGTGTAACAGTCACTTGAACCCACCATAGCATTATGGAAGGTAAACGAAAACAGGCTATTCAATCCCTATTTCTCACAATCCTTCTTGGGAGCTACTTCACGTTTCTTCAAGCCCTTGAATACTATGAAGCCCCCTTCACCATTGCAGACGGTGTTTACGGCGCCACATTCTTTGTTGCCACCGGCTTCCACGGACTCCATGTCCTGATTGGCTCTTCATTCTTGGCCGTATGCCTTCTACGCCAAGTTCTCCACCATTTCACACCTAGCCATCACTTCGGATTCGAAGCAGCCGCATGATACTGGCACTTTGTAGACGTTGTCTGACTGTTCCTTTATATCTCCATCTATTGATGAGGATCTTAATCTTTCTAGTATCAAACTCAGTATAAGTGACTTCCAATCACCCGGTCTTGGTTAAATTCCAAGGAAAGATAATGAGCCTTCTTATGACAATTGTTACTATTACCACCCTGCTCTCAACAGTACTTGCTATCGTCTCCTTCTGGCTACCACAAATTTCACCAGACCACGAGAAACTTTCACCATATGAATGTGGCTTTGACCCTATAGGGTCTGCTCGACTCCCTTTCTCATTACGGTTTTTCCTTATCGCAATCCTGTTCCTCCTATTCGACCTAGAAATTGCACTCCTCCTTCCCCTTCCATGAGGAGATCAATTACCCACACCCCTAGTAACATTCGCCTGGGCCACAGCAGTTCTCTTTCTTCTTACTTTAGGCCTAATTTATGAGTGAGTACAAGGAGGCTTAGAGTGGGCTGAATAGGTGGTTAGTCTAAGAAAAACATTTGATTTCGGCTCAAAAATTTATGGTTCAAGTCCATAATCGCCTAATGACCCCTACACACTTTGCATTTTCCTCCGCCTTTATTCTTGGCCTAACAGGTCTGGCATTTCACCGGTTCCATCTTCTCTCCGCCCTTCTATGCTTAGAAGGTATAATGCTATCCCTCTTCATTGCCCTCTCCCTTTGAACACTTCAACTAGACTCAACTAACTTCTCAGCATCTCCTATACTTCTACTTGCATTTTCAGCCTGCGAGGCAAGTGCAGGTTTGGCACTCCTAGTAGCCACCGCTCGAACACATGGGACTGACCGACTTCAAAGCCTAAACTTACTACAATGCTAAAAATCTTAATCCCAACACTTATGTTAATCCCAACTACCTGAATAGTCAAACCCACCTGACTTTGACCCACTACCTTGACCTATAGTTTCTGTATTTCCTTGACTAGTCTTTCATGACTAAAAAACCTCTCAGAAACTGGCTGATCCTCACTAAATCTCTGTATGGCAACAGATGCCCTCTCAACGCCCCTTCTTGTCCTTACATGCTGGCTTCTTCCCCTTATAATTCTGGCAAGCCAAAACCACACAGCTTCAGAACCCATTAACCGTCAACGTATGTTCATTACACTCCTTATTTCACTTCAGTTTTTTCTAATTCTAGCATTTGGTGCCACTGAAATTATCATATTTTACGTGATGTTTGAAGCCACTCTTATTCCTACACTCATTATTATCACCCGCTGAGGAAATCAAACAGAACGTCTCAATGCGGGCACTTACTTCCTTTTCTACACACTGGCGGGATCACTTCCACTGCTCGTCGCCCTACTATTACTTCAAAATTCCGCTGGAACCCTGTCACTCCTCACCCTTCAGTACACCGACCCGGCCTTCATGGGGTCTTATGCGGATAAACTTTGATGAGCAGGCTGCCTTCTCGCATTCCTAGTTAAAATGCCTCTTTATGGGGTCCATCTATGATTGCCTAAGGCACACGTTGAAGCCCCAATTGCAGGCTCAATAATTCTTGCAGCCGTCCTACTTAAACTTGGAGGTTACGGGATAATCCGCATGATAACAATACTAGAACCCCTGACTAAGGAACTAAGCTACCCTTTCATTATCTTTGCACTTTGAGGCGTTGTTATAACCGGTTCAATTTGCTTACGACAAACAGACCTTAAATCCCTAATTGCCTACTCATCTGTCAGCCATATGGGCCTAGTAGCCGGAGGTATTCTAATTCAATCACCCTGAGGACTTACTGGGTCTTTAATTCTGATAATTGCCCACGGTTTAACTTCATCAGCACTATTTTGTTTAGCAAATACAAATTATGAACGAACACACAGCCGAACCATAGTCTTAGCGCGAGGACTTCAAATGGCTCTCCCCCTAATGGCAACTTGATGATTTATTGCCAGCTTAGCCAATCTAGCACTGCCCCCTCTCCCTAATCTCATGGGGGAACTTATAATTATTATCTCACTATTTAACTGATCTTGGTGAACACTAGCACTAACAGGGGCAGGCACACTAATCACAGCCGGTTACTCACTTTACATGTTTCTTATAACGCAACGAGGCCCCCTCCCAGGACACATTCTCGCACTTGAACCCTCCCACACCCGAGAACACCTACTCATCACTTTACATTTAATCCCTCTAATCTTGCTTATCCTTAAGCCTGAACTAATTTGAAGCTGAACCGCCTGTAGGCATAGTTTAATTAAAACGTTAGATTGTGATTCTAAAAACAGGGGTTGAAACCCCCTTGCCCACCGAGAGAGGCTGGCAGCAATGAAGACTGCTAATCTTCACGACCTTGGTTGGACTCCTAGGCTCACTCGCATCTGCTCCTAAAGGATAACAGCTCATCCGTTGGTCTTAGGAACCAAAAACTCTTGGTGCAAATCCAAGTAGCAGCTATGTCCCCCAACACGCTCATTATATCCTCAAGCCTAGCCATCGTATTTGCACTCCTCGTCTTTCCTCTGGCCACATCACTACTCCCTTCCCCTCGAAAACTTGAATGAGCCAACTCACACGTAACAGTAGCTGTAAAAACAGCTTTCTTTATCAGCCTTTTACCCTTAGCCCTGTATCTTCACCAAGGCTCTGAAACAATCATCACCATCTGAACCTGAATAAATACTAACTCTTTTAGCATTAACATTGGCCTAAAACTCGACTTCTATTCAACGATTTTTATCCCCATTGCCCTTTATGTGACTTGATCAATCCTCGAATTTGCTTCTTGATATATACACGCAGACCCCCAAATGAACCGCTTCTTTAAGTACTTACTAACTTTCCTTATCGCAATAATTATCCTAGTTACTGCCAACAACATGTTTCAACTGTTTATTGGTTGAGAGGGCGTTGGAATTATGTCATTCCTCCTTATTGGCTGATGATACGGCCGAGCAGACGCTAACGCCGCAGCGCTTCAGGCCGTGATTTATAACCGCGTTGGAGACATTGGCCTTATCTTCGCCATAGCATGAATAGCGTTGAGCTTAAACACCTGAGACCTAGAACAATTATTTTCAGCCTCAAAAAACATAGACCTAACTTTCCCACTCCTAGGTTTAATCGTCGCAGCAACTGGCAAATCGGCCCAGTTCGGACTTCACCCATGACTACCTGCCGCAATGGAAGGCCCAACTCCAGTATCCGCCCTACTTCACTCAAGCACAATGGTTGTTGCAGGAATTTTCCTCTTAGTTCGAATGAGTCCCCTTCTGGAAAATAACCCCCTCGCCCTCACAACCTGCCTTTGCCTTGGAGCTCTAACAACATTATTTACTGCAACCTGTGCCCTTACGCAGAACGACATCAAAAAAATTATTGCATTCTCCACATCAAGCCAGCTAGGACTAATAATGGTCACCATCGGACTTAATCAGCCACAACTTGCATTTCTACACATCTGTACACACGCCTTCTTCAAAGCTATGTTATTTTTATGCTCCGGCTCCATCATCCATAGCCTAAACGACGAGCAGGATATCCGAAAAATAGGGGGGTTACATCGCCTTACCCCCTTCACATCTTCCTGCTTAACCATTGGTAGCCTAGCTCTAACAGGAACACCTTTCCTAGCCGGCTTCTTCTCTAAAGATGCTATCATCGAAGCAATGAACACATCCCACCTAAACGCCTGAGCCCTTGCTCTCACTCTCCTGGCCACTTCTTTTACAGCAGTGTACAGCTTTCGTCTGGTATTCTACGTCTCCATAGGCCGACCCCGATTCACACCCATCACCCCTATTAATGAGAACAACCCGTCACTCATTAACCCAATTAAACGACTTGCCTGGGGAAGTATCGTTGCAGGACTTATTATCTTCTTCAACATCTCCCCACTAAAAACACCAGTCATGACTATGTCACCCCTTCTTAAACTAGCCGCCCTCGCAGTTACAATTTCCGGCCTCCTTATTGCTATAGCAATCCTAGCAGTAGTAAACGGCCCATCTAAGCCAATACCCCCTTGCAACCCACACCACTTCTCCCTGATACTAGGGTTTTACCCCCAGATTCTGCACCGACTGGCCCCAAAACTCAGCCTACTATTAGGCCAATCCATCGCCAGCCAAATAGTCGACCAAACTTGACTAGAAAAAACAGGCCCTAAAGCAATCTCATCATCTAATATCCCACTAGCCTCATCTACAAGTAACATCCAAAAAGGGATAATCAAAACATTCCTTCTCTCATTCACCCTCTCGCTTGCCGTAATAATTTTAATTTTCTGTATCTAAACTGCTCGAAGCGCCCCCCGACTCATCCCCCGAGTTAGTTCAAGAACCACAAACAATGTTAGTAGGAGCACCCAAGCGCTAATAATTAACATTCATCCTCCCGACGAGTATATTAGGGCAACTCCCCCAACGTCACCTCGAAATACCGAGAATTCCCCCAACTCGTCCGCCAACACCCAAGAAGACTCGTACCATCCCCCTCAAAACAACGCAGAGACCAAAATCACTGCGACCATGTAACTAGCACTATAGACTATTACAGGCCGACTTCCCCAGCTCTCAGGATACGGCTCAGCGGCTAATGCCGCTGAGTACGCAAATACAACTAACATCCCTCCCAAATAAATTAGAAACAATACTAAGGATAAGAAAGGCCCGCCATGACCAATCAGCACCCCACATCCCATACCAGCAACAACAACTAGACCTAAAGCAGCAAAGTAAGGAGATGGGTTTGAGGCAACAGCCACTAACCCTAAAACAAGGCAAAGTAATAATAGACATATCACAAAAGTCATAATTCCTGCCAGGACTTTAACCAGAACTCACGGCTTGAAAAACCGTCGTTGTAATTCAACTACAAGAACCTTAATGGCCAGCCTACGAAAATCACACCCCCTTTTAAAAATCGCAAATGACGCGTTAGTCGACCTACCAGCCCCCTCCAACATTTCTGTCTGATGAAACTTTGGTTCCCTCTTAGGGCTTTGTTTAATTACCCAAATTTTAACCGGCTTATTCCTGGCCATACACTACACATCAGACATCGCCACTGCCTTTACTTCCGTAGCACATATTTGCCGAGATGTAAATTACGGTTGACTAATCCGAAACATCCACGCTAACGGAGCATCATTCTTTTTCATTTGCATCTACCTCCATATCGGCCGAGGCCTTTACTACGGCTCCTTCCTTTACAAAGAAACATGAAATGTTGGAGTAATCCTTCTACTTCTCGTAATAATGACTGCCTTCGTTGGGTATGTACTTCCCTGGGGACAAATGTCATTTTGAGGTGCTACCGTCATTACTAACTTGCTTTCGGCCGTCCCCTATGTGGGCAACACTCTAGTACAATGGATTTGAGGAGGCTTTTCTGTAGACAACGCTACCCTCACCCGGTTCTTTGCATTCCACTTCCTCTTCCCATTCGTCATCGCAGCCGCAACAATAATTCACCTCATCTTCCTCCATGAAACCGGCTCAAACAACCCCACTGGGTTAAATTCAGATTCAGATAAAGTCCCCTTCCACCCCTACTTCTCGTACAAAGACCTTCTTGGCTTCGCAGTCCTTTTAATTGCACTCGCTGCCCTAGCTTTATTTTCTCCAAATCTTTTAGGCGATCCAGACAACTTCACACCAGCAAACCCCCTCGTGACTCCCCCTCATATTAAGCCCGAATGATACTTCTTATTTGCGTACGCCATTCTCCGGTCCATCCCAAATAAGCTTGGTGGTGTACTTGCTCTTCTATTCTCGATCTTAATTCTTATGCTCGTCCCCATTCTCCACACCTCAAAACAACGCAGTCTTATGTTCCGACCCTTTTCACAATTCTTATTCTGATCCCTCGTAGCAGACGTAATAATTCTTACATGAATTGGAGGTATACCTGTAGAACACCCCTTTGTTATTATTGGACAAGTTGCCTCGTTCCTCTACTTTTTCCTTTTCCTAGTCATAATCCCTGCAACGGGTTGATTAGAAAACAAGGTCCTTGGATGGTAATGCATTAGTAGCTCAGTGTTAGAGCACCAGTCTTGTAAACTGGCTGTCGAGGGTTAAACTCCCTCCTGCTGCTCAGAAAAAGGAGATTTCAACTCCTACCCCTAACTCCCAAAGCTAGGATTCTAGCATTAAACTATTTTCTGGGGCAACACGCCTACATGGTTTTTATTACATATATGTAATTTCACCATACATCTATAGTAAACACTTGGTTCGATGTTAAAGACCCAATAATGAAGGTGAGCACAAACAGGTTCATAACATTGAACCATCAACAATACACCAAGGAATACTAAAAGCTATGCAGTGAATTGAATTTTACAGAAACAGATCTGAAGACTAGCCGAAACTTATATAATCAACACAAAAATTCATGTGTAAAGTTATACCAAGACTCAAACCGCTATGAAATTTCAAAAATAATGCACAGTAAGAACCTACCATCAGTTGATTACTTAATGATAACGGTTATTGAAGGTGAGGGACAAAAACTGTGGGGGTTTCACCCGGTGAACTATTCCTGGCATTTGGTTCCTACTTCAGGGCCATGACTTGGTATCATTCCTCACACTTTCATTGACGCTTGCATAAGTTAATGTTGGGATTACATACGACTCGTTACCCAGCAAGCCGGGCGTTCACTCCAGCGGGTAAGGGGTTCTCTTTTTTTTTTTTCCTTTCATCTGGCATTTCAGAGTGCATCCAGCCGACAGAAACGTTCAAGGTTGAACATTTCCTTGCACGGGGCGAATTAGTATCAACGTAGTTAAGCTTTATCGAAAGAATTACATTAAAATATCTCAAGTGCATAAAGCTGGCCTTCTAAACCCAGGAACTCCTTAGATCACCCCCTTTTTTGCGCGGAAAACCCCCCCTACCCCCCCAAAGCTCCTGAATTTATTTACTATCCTGAAAACCCCCCGGAAACAGGAAAACCCAGCAGCTTAACAACTTTCATTCTACCCTGACATAAGTAAGACTAACACTTATCTTTTATGTTTATTTTAATGATGCAACTTTTCACTCTTTTCATTCTACCCTGACATAAGTAAGACTAACACTTATCTTTTATGTTTATTTTAATGATGCAACTTTTCACTCTTTTCATTCTACCCTGACATAAGTAAGACTAACACTTATCTTTTATGTTTATTTTAATGATGCAACTTTTCACTCTTTTCATTCTACCCTGACATAAGTAAGACTAACACTTATCTTTTATGTTTATTTTAATGATGCAACTTTTCACTCTTTTCATTCTACCCTGACATAAGTAAGACTAACAATACCCCTTAATTGAACAAGTCCACTGTTAAATCAAAATAAAAGACCAACCCCGATCACTTAGAGTATTCTAAGGACTAATTCAGCCCCATCAAAAGTAAAGGAACGCTTACATTACGCAAAAGCTAAAGAGTACGCAAACCAACAATATAAACTATTAAACAAAATTTTTCACCCTACAACCTCCATATAGCTAAAAAAACTGG